TTCAGTCATTCATTGAATGATAAATCACTACAAGTGAAGGAGATACACGATTTAAATAACGAAAGATCCAATATTTAAAAATTGTATCTAAAATGACTGGAAAAGTAGAAACAAGACCGGATATAATTTGATCATTATGAGCAAATCCAAAATCTTTGTAGACAGAGCCAATCATTAATTCCCAACCGTGGGGCGAATGGAATCCTATACATAAATCAGTTAATAAAAGAATAGAAAAAGCTTTTATTGTGTCGCTTAAGTTGTATAGGAATTCTTGAAACCAAGAGTTAAGAATAACAAGTTCTTCATTACCTAGAATAGAATAACCACTTAGAATACCGAAACAGATTATATTTGTCGAGAAGTGTAAAATTGTATGGATGCGATCCTCGTTGTGCATCTTGATCAATTGGATCGTTTCTTTGTAGATTTCGATGCGAGGCTTTTGTAAATGTGTTTCCGGGTATTCCTTTATCATTTCGTCCAAACGTAAGAGTTCCTCTAAGTCTATGAATTCTTTTAGAATACTCTTTTCTTGAATATCATTCAAAAAAATTTCGGATTGCCTAGTATTCCACCAATTAGTAAACCAAGATTCTAGACTTTTATTAAATGAGAGAGAGATCCACCAAGGCAAAAATACTATAGATGCAAGATATAGAAGGGAAATTAATACTTTCTTTTTTGCCATTTTTTCGTCTGTGAATTTTAAAATTTTTAATGAACGCACCTCATTCGTCGACTCTATATGATACTAATATTTCTATCAAGCATAAGTTCTATTACAAGTCATCGATGTATTTCCGGATTTTTTTGTGATTCAGTACAGCGGTTAGTCTTTGAATTTAGAAAGAATATAGAATAAGAAAGAGCCCTCTTCAAATTTATAGTAGTCGGATTTCGAGACGAAAGAACTCCCGTTCTATCAAAATATCAAATATTTAGAAAAAAAATTCTTTACTTTATGATGAAATGTTTTGTTTTGATATATGATGAATCTATCATTTCGATTTGTTACTGAATTGAGTTAAGTGGATTTACATACGCATAAAAAAAATTGTGGACATAAACAATTTAGTTTTAGAATTGTTTCATATACGTTTGCTTTGGCTCGAGTAAGCGTTCTGAAGAAACTTCAGTTAAGTTATGCTATAGAAAAAAAGATGATTCTTGAGTTTTTTATCTCTTGCAAAGTACTCATTCTTCAGTTCCTTTTTTCAAAATACTTCAATTGGTACACGCAAGAAATAGGCCAATTCAGCAGCTTTTTGCTCAATCTCTCGTGGAGTAAAATTCTCATCAGTACGAGTCAAGGGAATGGCTCCTTGTCCTTTTATTTCCATATAAAGGACACGACGAGCATAAATACCCTCTTTAATTTCTATTCTGATGGACTGAATGTCTTTCATAAGGAATCGGAGGAATATGCGACGATTTTTTCCAGGAAATCCCCAACGAAAAATACACACTATGCCCTCTTTTATATCGAATCGATCATAACCACTACCTACATTCCACGAAATTGTGCACCACAAATAGGAGCTAATAAAAAGACCTGCGATCCCATAGAAAGACATCACGATACCTTGTGGAAAAAAAATGATTTGCTGAGAGGGAAATAAAGATATAAAATTCCTACCAAAATAACTGGACGTTCCAACCAATAAAAACCCTAATGAACCTAAAAAAAGAATAAAGGCCCAACAGAAATTACTTGTTTTTCGAGACCCCGCTATAAGTTCTACCCATATACGTTCTGATCGCCAACTCATACTCTAACTAGACCTAGTTGCATTTTATTGGAATTGGGAGAATAACAAAAATAATTTTTTTTTTTACTTTTTTTTGTTTCCGAAGTAACTCTCATCAACCAGCACTATTATGATGTGAACCTTTAGGGATAATTCATCGAATTTCTTAGATCCAAACTAAAATAATAACATCCCTTTCATATGATTTCCTAATACATATAGATATATTGACTTTACATTTCAGAAATTCTCCCCGATCCCGATCTATTTGAAAATAGTTATAATTCATTTATCATGTTTACACATACATAAGAGCTTATGCCCGAAGGAAGCCGCATATTATACCATATTTTACTAAATAGATATCCGTGTTATGATCCAAGTAAGTCTTGAAAAAAAAATATATATATATAAGATTTGTCCTTGTTGTATCTAAAAAATCTTGTTTTTTTGAACATAAAGAGATAAAGAAGCCATTGCAATTGCCGGAAATACTAAGCCCACTAAAGGCACAAAAATGGAGGGGAGACTGTTGAGAGTTATCATAGAATGGGTACCTCGATTTAATATTTGTACCTGTTATTTATTGTTATATTTATTGTTTTATATTTGAACCTTATATTGTTATAAAGATATCTTATAATTCATATATAATTGTTATATTATACTAAGTATACCTAAGTGAGTATATATATACTTAATAGGGATAGGGAGTCTATAAGTATATGTTTTAAGAAATATATATTAAT